CTTTATCCATAGAATAAAAGTAAAGTATCTAGGCATACCTATTTCTTCATATTCATATTTCGACTTTTATGAAGTTTATTTCTTTGCTACAGCTGATAAAAATCGTTGTTTTGAACGATACATATGTAGAAAGCCTACTCTTTGTTTCTAGTATTTATTAACGTTAACGGATTTTTCTTTCTTTCCTTTTTTTATTTCTATAGTGGAGATAGTCGCACGTAATGACAGATCACGGCCATATTATTAAAAGCTTGTGGTAAGAATGGGTTTCGCTCTAGGGCCCGAAAATAATATTCCAAAGCTTTCGTATGTTCCCCGTTACTTGTGTGGATAAGGCCTATGTTATAGAGTATATAACTTCGATCATAAGGATCAATTTCTAGTCGCATAGCTTCATAATAATTCTGTAAAGCTTCCGCATAATTTCCTTCGGATTGAGCCGACATCCGTTACGGTCGTCATTCGATTCAAAGAATCTCCGTTTCAGAACCGTACATGAGATTTTCATCTCATACGGCTCCTCCTTTATGTGCATAATGATAATAATACATGGAATCAAAAAGACTGAAATATTCTCATTATAAACTAAGCGGGGCTGGTGTTTTTACAAGAAATCTCTAGCCAACCTTCTTGTAGAAGATCTTTCCTTAACATCAAGCATGTTGGTATTAGATAAAAAAAAGTTACTCCAACAATTTCTTTGTCTTCAACGCCCTTAAATTTGCAGGAATTAGTCACTTCAACAGTCTTCGATGGTTATACGGGTATCCAAAATACGAACGAGATGGATGTTTGTTGTCCCAACCATTGGTAGTCCCGATCCTGATAAGGAAAAGGGATAATTTATAACAAAGTTTTCGTGTGTTGATTCCTAGGAGTAGTGCTTCTTCCCCTATGCACCCTATTGGTACTAGTGGAGTAGGGTTGACCTAACCCATAGGTGTAACCTTTCGCTCAATACTCTAGAATCGACAATTGAAGCATCTGAGGCTGCATTAATCGGGGATACACGACAGAAGGCATTGTTTTATTTACAAACTTCACCTTCAACAAGCGTAGATTTATTTCCATAATTTTTTTCTTCCTATCCCGAATAATGTTGTCTTTCTCTTAAGACCGAGAGCGGTAAAAATAAAAAAATAAAAAAAATAATCAAATCGCACCATCTCTGTAATAGGTGAATGCCTCTTTTTCTCCCGAAGTTGTCGGAATTATTCGTAATAAGATATTGGCTACAATTGAAAAGGTTTTATCAATAAAATTTCCATTTATCCCAGATCTAGACATAGGTGTATTAATCCATTCTATAATTTATTTTAATTCCCTTTCGTGAGAAAACGATCCCACAAACAAAGGAATTGTGCAGTACGAAATAACATAAAAACGGATTCATTAAAAAGGAAGACCTTTTACTCAAATTGTTTCTTTTTGACAGGAATCAATAAAAAAAATCCGGGGGCGGTTCATGAATTTGGAATAAATTTATGGGTTAAGAAGTTGGAGTAAAGAGTTGTTGTTGAAAAATCTAAAACTGGAAAGAAATTTTATAATTTTTATGAAAATTGAATAATAGTGTAAACTAAATAGAATCATGATTTAAAGGTATCCATTAAACACAGTCTAAAAAAAATATATCGATCATTGGATTCGTTTCAATTGAGTGATTTAATCCGGTATAAATATTAGAAAGGGCGGAAACACCATCTTCGCAAACATGAATAGATATATATCCTTATTTTACAATTTTTCCCAAAAAGGATTTATCTTTATCCCCAGCCTCGGAGGAAGGATTTTTCTTTGATGAAAAGTTTTCTATTTTTAGAGTTAAATATTGAATGTACATAATACCTATCCAAAATAATATGAATGACTCACTATTCACTCGGTTTTTGGGCCATAATCATTATGTAGGAGAGATGGCCGAGTGGTTCAAGGCGTAGCATTGGAACTGCTATGTAGACTTTTGTTTACCGAGGGTTCGAATCCCTCTCTTTCCGTACTCGTCAACTAATTCACCAATGTTACTGACTGCAATGCATCAAATAAGAATGGATACTCCAACAGTTAGACCTTTCTTTGATATAGATTATCTATTCCTACCCCGAATTTCTGTGGTACGAAAAATACTGGACAAAATCGACAAGGAATGAAAATACCCTACCGATCTATGATACATGAATAAGAGAAAAATCCCCAGATGAAACCCCTTACCTTACTTACCCCGGGTCCCTTTACTTAAGCCAAAATGAAGGGGGCAAAATTGCCCGAACCCTTGTTATTTTAGTTATGGTTAAGTCTGACGAGAGTAATATTCTACAACTAGCAATTCGTTTATTTTCAAACCGACCCATTTACTATCTATTATTTGATTGACTAATCCTTCATATTGGAATGGGTGAAGAGTCAAATGTTTTGGTAATTCCTCACGGGGGGGTGAATCAAGATAATTTTGAATCAGAGCCCTGGATTTTTGCTCATCCCTCACTGTAATAATATCTCGGGGTTTGCAGCGATAACTTGGTATATCTACTATACGACCATTAACTAAAATATGTCTGTGGTTAACTAATTGGCGGGCTTGAGGAATAGTCGAAGCCATACCTAATCGAAAAAGGATGTTATCTAAACGCATTTCAAGTAATTGTAGTAAAACCTGACCTGTTGACCCTTTGGCTTTTCCGGCGATCCGAACGTATTTAAGTAATTGTTGTTCTGTAAGACCATAATGAAAGCGCAATTTTTGTTTTTCTTCTAAACGAATACGATATTGAGATTTTTTGCCGGGGCGCGATTGGTTTCTAAGATCGCTTCCGGCTCTAGGCTTTTTACTAGTTAGCCCCGGTAAAGCCCCCAGACGACGGATTTTTTTGAAACGAGGTCCTCTGTAACGCGACATAAAGACTCCTTATTTTTTATGAAATTTCATAAAACAAAATTAAAACTAAACTAAAATATGATAAATTAAGCGAAATTTACTGAAGTATTACAAAGAATAAATAATTAGAGGAATTGTATCAATATCCGTACCTTATTGTATATAAATAATTGTATTATATAAATAAAAAGAATTTAAAATAATAAAAATTTAGGGTTCTTTTCTTATCTTAATTGATTTGTTCTACAGAGACCGAACTCCTCCAATCCAATTTTTATTCATAATTGGAAGTTCCTACGAAATAATAGAAATAGATCAGTGACCCTTGGGAAAAGGGAAAGAAGTTTTTCACTTTGATTTCACATTATCAATTAAATTATGTAAAAAATCAAACAAATGGAGAAAAGCCGGCTATCGGAATCGAACCGATGACCATCGCATTACAAATGCGATGCTCTAACCTCTGAGCTAAGCGGGCTCGCATAACATAAATTGTACACATATACTAATTTAGTAAACTACTGAGATATTAATTGTTCATTCTTAGCTATTTCATAAGAAATATTATTTATATAAAAATAAATATATAAAATATATATATAAAGAATATTTCCAAAAATATTGGATATTTGAATATTAAATTTCGATCTATTTCTCAAATATATGTTTATCGATAATTAATATCTTAATTAGCTTAATTAAATAGTAAGATTTTTTTTTTACTATTCTATAAGTACTATGTTTTTTTGATATTTTATTATATTTCATATATATTATATATGAAATATATTTTAATTTTTTTATATATTTTATTTAGAATTATCTTCTAATTATAAATTAACGGAATGATTGTTTATAGCCATTTTATTAGTTATGGCTAGTAATTAAATTTTAAATTAATAATACTCAAATTTTCCTTTTTTTTGTTATGTTATAGAGGGTCTGCCCTAAGAAAAGGATAAGAATAAAATGAAAGATAAAAGTGTAATTCAGATCATAATGAAACACTCCTCTGGTTTCATTCGAAAAGGCGAAAGCTAAGATGAAAAAAAAAGAATCGACCGTTCAAGTATTCAAAATTGCACGGATAGAAATAGGGGCATATCTAAGTATAATAAATATATTATATATAGTATAATATATATGTTATGCGGTATATATCTATATTGAATTTCTGATATAGAAATGTGATATAGAAATGATAGAATCATTTCTGATTGGACCAAATACTGGTCTCCGATAGAGATCAAAGAAAATAGACAAGAAATCAATAGTAGAAAACACTTTTCAATATAGGAACCGGTATCTAATGAATTCAACGGTTCCAGCATAATATAAATGAAAGAAAAAAGGGTGACGGCATCATAATGTGATCCTAATCACATCACAAAACAAAAAAGGGGATATGGCGAAATTGGTAGACGCTACGGACTTAATTGGATTGAGCCTTGGTATGGAAACCTACCAAGTGAGAACTTTCAAATTCAGAGAAACCCTGGAATTAAAAATGGGCGATCCTGAGCCAAATCCTGTTTTATTAAAACAAACAAGGGTTTCATAAACCGAGAATAAAAAAGGATAGGTGCAGAGACTCAATGGAAGCTGTTCTAACAAATGGAGTTGGCTGCATTGTGTTAGTAAAGGAATCCTTACATCGAAACTTCCGAAAGGATGAAGGATAAACCTATATGCATACGTATAGTACTGCAATACTATCTCCAAATGATTAATGACGGCTCGAATCTGTATTTTTTTATATTTATATGAAAAACGAAAGAATTGTTGTGAATCGATTAAAAATTGAAAAAAGAATCGAATATTCATTGATCAAATCATTCACTCCATCATAGTCTGATAGATCTTTTTAAGAATTGATTAATCGGACGAGAATAAAGATAGAGCCCCATTATACATGTCAATATCGACAACAATGAAATTTATAGTAAGAGGAAAATCCGTCGACTTTAGAAATCGTGAGGGTTCAAGTCCCTCTATCCCCAAAACGAAACGGTTGACTCCCTAATTATTTATCTTTTATCATTTTGTTAGCGATTCAAAATTCGTTATGTTTCTCATTCATTCTACTCTTTCACAAACGGATCTGAGCGGAAATTTTTTTCTTATC